TAAAAATTCCATCGTAAATGCGAAATCCTTATTCAAATGAAAATCCGGGAGAGATAAAAAAAAAGATGCAGGGTCGTTTGTCCGCCTGGCTAGTCAAGCATGAACTAGTTCATAGATCTTTGGGCTTCGATTACCAAGGACTCGAAACTTTACAAATAAAACCCGAGGATTGGCATTCCATTGCTGTCATTTCATATGTTTCAGGTTACAATTATCTACGTTCCCAGTGTGCCTATGATGTAGCTCCAGGGGGACTGTTAGCTAGTGTGTATCATCTTACGAGAATACAGTATGGTTTGGATCAACCAGAAGAGGTATGCATAAAAGTATTTGCTCCAAGGAGACATCCTAGAATTCCGTCGGTTTTCTGGATTTGGAAAAGTTCGGATTTTCAAGAACGGGAATCCTATGATATGTTGGGAATCTCTTATGAAAATCATCCACACCTGAAACGTATTTTGATGCCTGAAAGCTGGATAGGATGGCCCTTACGGAAGGATTATATTGCGCCTAATTTTTATGAAATACAAGACCCTCTTTGAATCTTCACTTCTACGCTTCCAGACATTCAAGGAAGCTTTTTCTATTCTGTTTTAGATCAAAGAGATTCCTTGGATTCTCATTCGTATTATAGATGGGCTAAATCCAAAACAAAAGAGGGCTTCATTACAATTTTCCAATTTGGAAGATCTTTCGGGGGAGCCGGGCTACTAAAATGAACCAAAAAAGAGTTCTGCACCACGAACTTTGTACCGCGCACAGCACTTAGATGGGCTCTCAAAAGTCACGTAGGAGGGAGTGGCGAAAGGGAATGGGAAGAGGTTAATGGGATTCTATTTGGACTGTATCTGAAAGGATTCATATTTTTTGTTTGAATGAGAAGAGGCACGCACCATAGAAACAAAGAAAAAGAAGCCGAAACAGCATCGAATTCTTTTCTTTCCCTATCTACAAAAAAGTAGAGAGGTATATCTCTAGACACCCAGATGGCGAAGTTATGGGTCGTGGTCTAGACTATTAACCAATATGTCTGATGATCCATATCGAATTGTTATGCGTATCTATTAGTAACTACATGCCAGGAACCAGATTTGAACTGGTGACACGAGGATTTTCAGTCCTCTGCTCTACCAGCTGAGCTATCCCGACCCTTCCCGACGTATCATACCTATCCTACTAGATGGATTGGGTCTCTGTCAATTCAACTGAAAGAGAATCAAAAAGCAGTACAAATTACACAAATTACAAAGTCTTACCCAGGGAATTTCTGAGATCTTCAATTGTAAGTTTCATTGAATGAAGAATCCTGAGATGTACTGTGAATGATTCAATTCAAATTCAAATGGGGGTTCCTTACTCATAGATATTCTTTTGTACGTATATTGTACAGTTCAAGGACTTGTGATAACAGAGGAGCATTTCTGCTCCAATCCATTTGGCAAAGCGTAGAGTAAATCAGAAACATATCGTATCATGGAACCACTGATCAAAAAGAGGATAGAGTTAGTGGGGGCTTTTTTTTTTTTTTTTAGTGTGATTGGGGATAGAGGGACTTGAACCCTCACGATTTCTAAAGTCGACGGATTTTCCTCTTACTATAAATTTCATTGTTGTCGGTATTGCTATTGACATGTAGAATGGGACTCTATCTTTATTCTCGTCTGATTAAATTAATCAGTTCGTTAAAAGATCTATCAGACTATGGAGTGAATGATTTGATCACTGAATTTTGGGGATCGATTCACTATAATGCTTCCATTTTTCATATAAAAAAAGAAGGATTCGGGGAGGAATTAATCTGAATCGTTTTATATTTCAGTATACGTATGTATCTAGGTTCATCCTTCATCCCTTCCTTGGAAAGATTCCTCTATCTAGCATAGCAACTCAGTCTACCCCATTCGTTAGAACAGCTTCCGTTGAGTCTCTGCACCTATCCTTTTTGGATTCTTGTTTGCGGAACCCCCCCTTTTTTCTGAAAACAGGATTTGGCTCAGGATTGCCCATTTTTAATTCCAGGGTTTCTCTGAATTTGAAAGTTATCACTTAGTAGGTTTCCATACCAAGGCTCAATCCAATCAAGTCCGTAGCGTCTACCAATTTCGCCATATCCCCTTTTGTTTTGAAACTAGGATCTCATTGGGATACCTTCCCCCTCTTTCTTTTCTTTCTCATTTTTCTTTCATTTTTACTTATACCGGAACCTTTGAATTGATTAGTATAGGATTCGATATCTAAAAAGTGTATCCGTTTACTCCTATTTGATTTTTTATGTATCTTATCTATCGGAGAACGGATATTTGGTCCAATCAGATTGGTCCAATCAGAAATGATTCTATCATTGATGGATCCGCAATTCAACATGGATGGATCTAGACCACAGAATATAAGCCTCTCTTCTTCTCCTTTTTAACGCGCTGTTTTTCATACTCGAACGGTCGATTCTTTGTTGTCTTATCGCTCTGAATGAAACCAGAGGAATTTCTCATTTTTTTTTCTGTTCTGTAGTGTTTCCTTATTATCCTGATTCTTGATAATCATATTCATATAGAAATAGAAAAGAGAATCCTATAACTAAAACTGAGAAATAGAAAATCAAAAGAGAAATTCGATTGATTTGTGATTTGATTTCAATTGAAAAAGGATATATCATTCTATTTGATTGAGATTTCTTGGTAGAGAATATTCATTTTGAAATTCGATTCCTCTTCTATTCTTTCTATATGCTAGAGGATTTCTGAATAGCTAAGATCCTGTCAGTTTGCGGAATTCCTAAAAAAAATTTCTGTTAGGTGAGCCCGCTTAGCTCAGAGGTTAGAGCATCGCATTTGTAATGCGATGGTCATCGGTTCGATTCCGATAGCCGGCTTTTTTTCTACTTTGAATACAGGAATGTCTCCTTGACACCAAGGAATGGAATATTGCAAAGACTTCTTTACCGTCTTTCAAAAAGTAACTGATCTAGTATGTCGTAAGAATAGTATGTCGTAAGAACTTCCAACTATGAATAAAAAAAAAGCTTCGACCAGTTAGGAACAAATCAAGAAAAGTATTATTAACTTGCTATATATATACCAAAGAGTCTGAATATTAATACAATATATATTAATACAATTTATCTCATTCTTATTTGTAGTACACTACTTCAGTAGATTTTGCTTCGTTTATCATTTAGTTCAGTTTTAATTTAATTCTTTCAATTGAATTTTCAATAAAAAAAGGAGTCTTTATGTCTCGTTACCGAGGGCCTCGTCTCAAAAAAATAAAACGTCTGGGGGCTTTACCGGGACTAACTAGTAAAGTGCCTGGACCCCCCTCCGATCGTCAAAACAGAAAGAAGAACACCAAAAAATTTCAATATCCTGAATATCGGCGTCGTCTAGAGGAAAAACAAAAATTGCGTTTTCATTATGGTCTGACAGAGCGACAATTACTTAACTACGTTCGTCTCGCTGGAAAAGCCAAAGGATCAACCGGTCAGGTTTTACTTCAATTACTTGAAATGCGTTTGGATAACATAATTTTTCGATTGGGTATGGCTTCGACCATTCCTGGGGCCCGTCAATTAGTTAATCATAGACATATTTTAGTTAATGGTTGTCTTGTAGATATACCAAGTTATCGCTGCAAACCCAGAGATATTATTACAACGAAGGATGCACAAAAAACCAGAGCTCTCATGCAAAATTCTCTTGCTTCATCCTCCCAAAAGAAAAAGAAATTGCCAGAACATTTGACTCTTCACGCATCCCAATATAAAGGATTAGTCAAGCAAATAATAAATCGTCGTCGGGTTGGTTTGAAAATCGAAGAGTTGCGAGTTGTAGAATATTATTCCCGTCAAACTTGAACCTAACTAAAAGAACAAAGGTTCGGAAATTTTGGCCCCTTTTTCAACAAAGTAAATCGACCTAAGATAGGGGGGGGTTCCCCGTTATGTATCATAAATACATCGGCGGGGATATTTTACTTCCTTGGCCGATCTTTCCAGTATTTTTCCGTACTAGAAAACTACAAAAATGAGTAATCTAGAATGTATATCAAAAAAAGTATCGACTTTACTTGCTGGAAGTATTCGTTGTTATTTGATTTGATACATTGTGGTCAATAAGGTTCGTGAATTCCGGCAAAGGGACGGAAAGAGAGGGATTCGAACCCTCGGTAAACAAAAGCCTACATAGCAGTTCCAATGCTACGCCTTGGACCGCTCGGCCATCTCTCCTACAAAATCAGATGTTCTGATTATGGCCTAGAAACCGAGTGAATCGCGAGTTATTCCTATTACTGCAGTATAGATCTGACGCATCAATGCGAACAATTTTAAATAGCAAAATAGAAAACTTTAAGTCAAAAAAAGAAAGATTCGTGGCTCGGGGGATCAAAAAACATGCATAAAAAAAATAGATCAGTTTACTTGTAGAATGATTATTCGATGCGTTTTCCTCTTAAGATGGATCAGAATCCAATCAAAACTTCTGGAGTTATCAGAATCTGTAGGAAAAATTCCTTGATTCTTCCACGTCGATGAAATAGTTCCGTTCATTCGTATACTACTCCATTTGGATGAAATCCAATCTCAAATATTTCCTTTCTATCCCTGTCAAAAAGTAACAATTTGAGTGGAAGGTCCACATCTTTTTCATTTTTTTTTTTACGAGTCTTTTTTGTGTTATTTTGTACTGTACAATTCATTTGTTTGTGGGATTCTTTTCCCACGAGGGGTAATGAGAAGAATTAGGGAGTGGATTGTGAACGATGCCTAGATCACGGATAAATGGAAATTTTATTGATAAGACCTCTTCAATTGTAGCCAATATCTTATTACGAATAATTCCAACAACTTCAGGAGAAAAAGAGGCATTTACCTATTACAGAGATGGTGCGATTTGATTTACCAGTCTCAGTCTTACGAGCGAGAAAGACGCATGATTCGGGATAGAACGAAAAAAGATTATTCTATTAGTATATATATTATTATATTAAATTAAAACAAACCTGAAAGAAACCTACGCTTCGTGAAGGTGAAGTTTGAAAATCGAACAATTCCTTCGATCGTGTATCCCCGAGTGATCCAGCCTTAAATGCTTGCATTTTCAATTTGAGTATTGAGCGAAAGGTTCCACCTATAGGTTCTTACAAGTCAATCTTACTCCACTAATACCAATAGGCGGCATAGAGGAAGAAGCACTACACCTAGGAATCAACAACACGAAAACTTTAGTTAGAACTTACCCCCTTTCCTTATCGGGATCGGGACTAACAAACAAGAGTGGTTGGGACAACAAACATCCATCTCGTTCGTACTTTGGATACCCGTAGAACCATCGAAGTCTGTTGAAGTGACTAATTCCTGGAAATAGGGGGCGTTGAGGACAAAACAATTGTTGGAGTTACCTTTTCTATCTACCACCAATACGATGGATGTTAAGATAAAGGCCTTTTGCAGGAAGGCTGGCTAGAGATTTCTTGTAAAAATACTAGTCCCTGTCAGTTCATAATGAGAATCTTGCAATATCTTGTTTTTTGGATTCCATCAATTCTTATCATTCATTATGCACAGAAGGGAGGAGCCGTATGAGATTGAAATCTCACGTACGGTTCTGGAACGGGGATTATTTGAATAGAATGAACAACCGTAACGGATGTCAGCTCAATCCGAAGGACATTATGCGGAAGCTTTACAGAATTATTATGAAGCTATGCGACTCGAAATTGATCCCTATGATCGAAGTTATATACTTTATAACATAGGCCTTATCCACACAAGCAACGGAGAACATACGAAAGCTTTGGAATATTATTTCCGGGCACTCGAACGAAACCCATTCTTACCACAAGCTTTTAATAATATGGCCGTGATCTGTCATTACGTGCGACTATCTCCACTATAGAAAGAGGGAAAGAAAGATCCAATCCGCCAGTAAATACTAGAACGAAAATAGGCTTTCTACATATTTATCGTACAAAGCAACGATTTTTATTAGCTGTAGCAAAGAAAGAGACTTCATAGAAGCCAAAATAGGAAGAAATAGATATGCCTATAACACTAGATTCTATGGATAAAAGCTCTAATTGATGGGGGAAGCGCCGTAAAGATCAATTAGCGAGGGTTTGGGCCGATACAATACGAACTGCTTCCTTATGTCATGATAGGAGATAAAAGTTAGGAATCCACTTATGTAATCGAGTCGATCCACTAAGGTATTCAGCAGCGGTGTAGTATCAGATCCCAAAGAGAGTAAATCCTTTACTTTCTTATGGAGGAAAGAAAGTCGTTTTCAAAGATTCTATATAAATTTCGATATGAAACCGAGATAGTTACCTTTTAGAAAATGCTAGTGATAGCAGAGATGTCTATGCTTCATTTTTCTGAAGGTGGGAGAAAAGAGAAAACTGAATTCGAAATGAAAGCCAAATTCACGTTTGAAGCTCATGGAAATGTATGTAATTAACCTCGTCTGGTTAACCCGAGAAATGAAACAAAAATGGGATTGATTTACGAGAAATCTTATTTAGTTAGTTTAGGGGAGATTAAGATGGGATACCAAAAAAATGGATTGCTGAGGCTGAGCCGTATGAGTTAGGAAACTCTCAAGTACGGTTCTAAGGGAAGGAATTCACCCACCTATTCTGACCGAGGAGAACAGGCCATTCGCCAGGGAGATTCTGAAATTGCGGAGGCTTGGTCCAATCAAGCTGCTGAGTCTTGGAAACAAGCTATAGCGCTTACTCCAGGGAATTATATTGAAGCGTATAATTGGTTGAAGATCACGAAACGCTTTGAATTTGACTAAGAACACTTTCTTTTTTTTTGTTTGTTGGATCCATCCGTAAAATCCAATAGATCATTCCTCTGGGAAGAGCTAATCACGGAATTTTATTATATCCCTTCTAACGTTCTATTTCGTCTGATACCTCGTAGAGATAAACGATACCCGACAGAATCTATCCCTATCCGCTATTCAAACTCAAAAAAGAGTCCTTTGAATGATTCAATATGGATACCAGGATATCTATTATGAATGACTAATAAGTGCTCCGGTGATTTTGAAGAGAGGACTGGTAATACATTCCGTGTAAGATAAAGAAAGATAGGAAGTAGTTCTATCTAGGCAGTTATCCATTGAGATATGAATACACTAGCATTGCACCAAAAAATCTTTTTTGTGTCAAGTCGCAGCCGGGAAAAGGTTTCCAAGCTTCCAAAGGTCCGTTGAGCGCCTCAGGGCTATGTCATAATAGATCCGAACACTTGCCCCGGATCGACTTCCCGATCATAATTGCTCTAGTAAATAACTAAAGAAACTAGATAGATGGGAGATAGAAAGGAACAAATTAGAAATAGATCTAAGAGGTTTACTAATTACTTGACTGTTGGCGGGTTTCTTTGTATGTGTTGTCCGGAAAGAGGAGGACTCAATGATTATTCGTTCGCCGGAACCAGAAGTGAAAATTTTGGTGGATAGGGATCCCGTAAAAACTTCTTTCGAGGAATGGGCC